CTCTGTACTATCAATAGGATCAATTATAACAAGTCACACACTCATATTCCGAACTACAGAAACAAAGAAATTCCGCGGTCGAACTACCAAAATCAAAAGAAATATATAAATATGGGCTAGAAATCCGAGCCCCCTAAAGGATTCACTTTGTATTGAAAAGCTAAGACTTCACAGTTCTTGTGATCTTCTAATTCATTGAAATTCCGTCCAGTAAAACGGAAGAATTATAAATCTCCAAAATAATAGATAGGAATATCGCAAATAGAGCCATTGCGACACCCATCAAAGGAGTGGTTCCCCATCCAGGAGCTACTTTACCATATTCCGAATTCAATGGTTTCAATAAACTCCCTACATTTGTTGGTCTTGGACCAGATCTGGAATTACTCTCAACGGTTTGTGTAGCCATAAATCCTATTGTTTTAATTAAGATCTGTTGACTTTGTATACTATTCCGTTGTAAATAAACGATCTTATCATAGATCCATTGTGGTCTTGAAATTATATAATAATGGAAACAGCAACCCTAGTCGCCATCTCTCTATCTGGTTTACTTGTAAGTTTTACTGGGTATGCCTTATATACCGCTTTTGGGCAACCCTCTCAACAACTAAGAGATCCATTCGAGGAACACGGGGACTAGTTCTAGTTAAAGTACTAAGCCTCCCAATATCGGGAGGCTTAGTACTTCAATTGAGAAAATTTAAAATCATTTATTTCACCTTTTTCGTTGGAACTTTAGGGGGTTCTCGAAAAAAGATAGCGAAAAAAATTATCCCTAGAGTCGAGACTAAAAGGAATGTATAAACCAATGCTTCCATAGATTCGATCGTGGTTTACAATTATAGCTTCCATACCTGTTTATTTTGGATCATCTCCTAGCTAAAGAAAAAGCAAAAGTCAAAGAAAAAAAGTAGATTCGAAAGATACGAGAACAATGTTATATTATATCAGACTACTTGTCTTTTTGTAGTTGGATCTCCAAGTTTTTGGAATGCGCCAAATTCTACTTGAGCATCCAAATCTGGGTCAATACCAGCAAAAACATCTCTGAATAAGGTTCGAGCACCATGCCAAATGTGTCCGAAGAAAAAGAGCAAAGCAAACGAAGCATGTCCAAAAGTAAACCAACCCCTCGGACTGCTACGAAAAACACCATCAGATTTCAAAGTAGCACGATCTAATTCAAAAATTTCACCCAATTGAGCGCGTCTAGCATATTTTTTAACAGTAGCAGGATCACTATAACTAACTCCGTTAAGTTCGCCGCCGTAGAACTCAACAGTTACACCTACTTGTTCAACACTATACTTTGATTCTGCCCTTCTAAAAGGAACATCAGCTCTAACAATTCCGTCTCCATCTACCAAAACAACTGGAAATGTTTCGAAAAAGGTAGGCATACGACGTACAAAAAGTTCACGCCCTTCTTTATCTCTAAAGATGGGGTGTCCTAACCATCCAACAGCTATTCCATCCCCGTTGTCCATTGAGCCTGCTCTGAATAACCCCCCCTTTGCCGGATTATTCCCAATGTAATCATAAAAAGCAAGTTTTTCCGGAATTTTAGACCAAGCTTCTGAGAAACTTTGATTTTCAGCGAGTCCAGCACTAACTCTTCTATATATTTCTTGCTGGAAGTATCCCTGATCCCATTGATAACGAGTGGGACCAAATAATTCGATGGGGGTAGTTGCTGAACCATACCACATAGTTCCAGCAACTACAAAAGCAGCAAAAAAGACAGCAGCGATACTACTGGAAAGGACGGTTTCAATATTGCCCATACGTAATCCTTTGTATAGACGTTGAGGCGGACGAACACTAAGATGAAATAGGCCCGCTAATATGCCCAACGTACCCGCTGCAATATGATGAGAGGCTATTCCGCCCGAAACAAACGGATCAAAACCTTCCACACCCCACGCTGGATTTACAGATTGTACTTTTCCAGTTAGTCCATAAGGATCGGACACCCATATTCCAGGGCCATACAAACCTGTTACATGAAATGCGCCAAAACCAAAACAAGCCACCCCTGAAAGAAATAAATGAATTCCAAAAATCTTGGGCAAATCCAAAGACGGTTTTCCTGTACGTTCATCAGTAAATATTTCTAGATCCCAATACACCCAATGCCAAATAGCTGCTAAGAAGCACAAGCCAGAAAACACAATGTGCGCTCCGGCCACACCTTCGTAACTCCAAATGCCTGAATTCGTTACAGCCCCCCCTGTGATACTCCAACCACCCCACGAATTAGTTATTCCTAAACGAGTCATGAAGGGTATAACGAACATACCTTGTCTCCACATTGGATCAAGAACGGGATCAGAAGGATCAAAAACGGCTAATTCATATAGAGCCATTGAACCGGCCCAACCAGCAACCAGAGCTGTATGCATTATATGGACAGCAATCAACCGACCGGGATCATTCAATACAACGGTATGAACACGATACCAAGGCAAACCCATGGAAATACCCCTTTTTATCAAAGAAAGATAAAGACTATGTAACTTTATTGCATTTTAAAAACGATACTATGGACCTCCCCCCTTCAGTGGATTCTCTCCGAGCAGGAGATAATATTTGTTCTCTTCTGCTGGCAATAATCAAACAATTCTGTTCGTAGGAACAAAGAGAAGCAGATCTATTCTATACCCGATAAGCCCCAATACGCAATGGGGGGTTGAGCCCATTTTCTATGAGTGAATCCATCCATACTTAGTCATCATTCGAAAGACCTATTTGTAATAATTTGAGTTACTTTATTAATTCTGTCTTCCTTTCTGACCATGGCTAAAATGACTAACGGCCAATTTTTATGAAGACAATTAAACCCATTATTACGTTTCCACATCAAAGTGAAATATAGTACTTCATTTTTTTTTAATGCCTATTGGTGTTCCAAAAGTACCTTTTCGAAGTCCTGGAGAGGAAGATGCATCTTGGGTTGACGTATAGTGCGGCTTGTCAGATATATTGGGTCATATGGGATTTCCCCGTTCTCTCCCTCGATCGAGATATCCCTTGTTTCACCCAATCAATTTATTTTTAATTTGGAGCGTGAAGTGCAATTAGATCCGTTTTGGGGGGATCCAGATTAATATTACCATCTCAATAAAACTTATTTATGGTTGGCTTGGTTGGACCAAGAAAATGAAGTATCCAGGCTCCGTTTAGAAAAAACCCAATTAGTAATAGATCGGCGATTACTACTTGTATCATAAACGATTTTATTATTAAATATTAAATTAGAAAGAGGGGTGATCTCAAAGTGTTAATTAATCGAATAGAATAATATGCTGAATACCTCAAATATTTGACGGAAGAAAGACATCAAATGAATTAAAAAAAGAAGTGGTATTGGGAGCATTTATCCTATATGTGCAAATAGAAATCGGGGAAATCTTTACCTGGAGTAGAGCATAAACCTAAAAAAATGGAAGGGGCCCCTTCAGGAACAAGAAAATTACATCGTAATTTGGATTGGATCTCGATGAAACACTATATCAATGAGAAGTTTGTTTGATAAGTGTAGTGAATTTAGTATTATAGGTTATAGGAAAACAAGCAAAAACTTATCTTTTTTTTATGGAAGAAAAAAGGGTTCCTTTGTTAAAAGTTAGATAGAACCTACTTTAAGCCAAAATAAAGGGGCTGGAATCTTATACATTGATATTTTTTCCGCGATTTTTTGAACCGTATGCCTCAAAAGGTGCATGTACGGTTCCTAAGGGATAGTTTTTTATCCTAATCAACCGACTTTATCGAGAAAGATTGCTTTTTTTAGGCCAAGAGGTTGATAGTGAGATCTCAAATCAACTTATTGGTCTTATGGTATATCTCAGTATAGAGGATGATACCAAAGATCTCTATTTGTTTATAAATTCTCCCGGAGGATGGGTAATACCCGGAGTAGCTATTTACGATACTATGCAATTTGTAAGACCAGATGTCCATACAATATGCATGGGATTGGCCGCTTCAATGGGATCCTTTATCCTGGTCGGAGGAGAAATTACCAAACGTCTAGCATTCCCTCACGCTTGGCGCCATTGAGTTTTTTATTTGAAAGAAAAAAAGACTATGCCTTAGCAGGAATATTAAGTAATAATAGCATGGCACTTCGAATTTGATATGAGAAAACTCTCTTTTTTTTTTTTTTTACATTAAATTATGTATCGAAAGAGTAGTATGAGATAATAAGATATTCCGATTTTATCTTATCTATGGGGAGTCCATTTAAGCGTCACAAACTTTTTTTTTTTGTTTTCACACCGGAAGGGTTTTAACAATATTTCTTTTTTATAGAAAAGATTCGTTTTTTGCCTTAGCTCAAAAAAACTTTGGGATTGCTGAATCACAGACGAAATAAATATATAAAGCAACGGAACCATCATAGTATTTTTTAACTCCCCCGAAAGGAAACGAAAGGAAGGGTGGTAATTGGATCATTTACCGATCTGCGTCTGATAGATCCTAGATTTTCTCTTTATTGGCTGTAAGGTAAAAGTAAATTCCATTAGAGAGCCGTATGCACTGCACAAAAAATGCCCGTACGGTTCTTCAATTCTTTTTTTTTTTTTGTTTGCACCTCATCATCCTGCAAGATAGAGAAACCATTTATTTAGCATCAGGGTAATGATTCACCAACCCGCAGCCTCTTTTTATGAGGCACAAACGGGAGAATTTATCTTGGAAGCGGAAGAACTACTGAAACTGCGCGAAACCATCACAAGGGTTTATGTACAAAGAACGGGCAAACCCTTATGGGTTGTATCCGAAGATCTGGAAAGAGATGTTTTTATGTCAGCAACAGAAGCCCAAGCTCATGGAATTGTTGATCTTGTAGCGGTTGAATGAAGGATTTCGCTGAAATCCCTACTATTGTTGTGTTGAGATTTTCCTTATATTCTTACCGGGTTTAATATTCTATTAAATATATTTAGAAATAAAATATATTTCTAAATAAAAGCGATTCATAATCATCCGGTTAGGATCGATCTCAACCAGCCTATTATGTATACGATACAGCATGCCAACCATTAAGCAACTTATTAGAAACACACGACAGCCAATAAGAAATGTCACGAAATCCCCCGCTCTTCGGGGATGTCCTCAGCGCCGAGGAACATGTACTAGGGTGTATGTGCGACGCGTTTAGATCATGAGCTAGGACTGGGACACAAAAAAAAAGACAAACTGTATGTTTCCAGTATCAATGATCAATCAATACCAGTGAATAGGATAGAAATAGAATATGAATAGGATAGGATACAATGGAAGAATTCCACTCACTATCTACAAATCAAAAAGATCCTTTATCTCCCTGTGTATTCAATTTATGGTTTCCATTGGTGCAAATCCAATCACCTGAATTTAAGATGAGAAGCAATTCCCCTTTGGTAAGAAATGGTTATCCATTAAGCGGGGGAAATATATAAGCAGAAAAATTATGTTCCCACTCTTGCAAAAACGGACTAACAGGGTCAGCTACCTAGCTAACTTTCATAATTAAATACCGTTACTGTATGGGTTAGATCTCATTGTGAAAGACCTATTACTAAATAATATAATTCATGGGTAGAGCCAAAGGATGTGAACTGTACAAGTTATCAATAATATTGATTAAATGAAGGAAGGGGTTCCGGTGTATAGAAAGGACCTCACCGTTTAAGAAGTAACCATAGAAACGATGGAACCACTATTTCTTTATCCATTTAAATTTTATTTTTATATTTACTATGTTTTGCTAGTATCAATCAATTTTTTAGTTAGCGGTGAAACGCAAAAAAAATATATATATAGTGGTCGGGGAGGTTATAGTAGCCAAAGCCATTGGAATTTTTATTTTATACATTGGAAGAATCTGTTTTGTTATTAATCGACCAGTAAAGAGGAAAATAATAACTAAAAGAACGGAAATCAATTAGTTATTCATCAAAGTTTCATTTAGTCAATGACCAGAATTAGACGAGGATATGTAGCTCGTAAACGTCGAACAAAAATCCGTTTATTTGCATCAAGCTTTGGGGGGGCTCATTCAAGACTTACTCGAACTATTACTCAACAAAAAATAAGAGCTTTGGTTTCTGCTCATCGGGATAGAGATAGGCAAAAGAGGGATTTTCGTCGTTTGTGGATCACTCGGATAAATGCAGTAATTCGCGAAAATACAGTATCCTATAGTTATAGTAGATTCATAAATGATCTGTACAAGAGTAAATTGCTTCTTAATCGTAAAATACTTGCACAAATAGCCATATTAAATAGGAATTGTCTTTATATGATTTCTAATGAGATCATAGAGGATTGTAAGGAATTTACCGAAAAACTTAAATGACATTCCCCGGAGAATGAACTCCGGGAAGATATAGTATAAATTAGTATAAGAAAAAATTGATAAGATGATAAAGTCGTCAAAATGAGTGAACGCGCTCAAACAAAAAAACTTTTATTCTTCCCCGATTCTTTGATTCTTTTTTTTTATTACAACACGAAAATAAAATTTAGATTTTATTATTTTTCGAACACAATATCCAGCTGGGTTTGAGTTCATATCATATTGGAATTTTGATTTGATTGAAGAGTAAGCCTATTTATTTCTGGTTCTAAAACCAGTAGTTCTAGTGGTCGACTCGGTTCTTTCAAACTGTTTCTCGTTATTAAGAAAAGGTAACAAAGATAAAATGCGAGCTTGTTTTATAGCAATAGTAATTAATCGTTGTTGTTTCAAGGTCAATCTATTCACGCGTCTAGATAAAATTTTTCCTTGTTCACTAATAAACCGACTAATTAAACTCATATTTCTATAATCAATTCGATCCCCCGATTGGATCGGGGGCAAACGCCTACGAGAAGATCGTTTGGATTTAAGAAAGGGTCGCTTGGATTTATCCATGGTTTGTTTGTTCCTTATTCCTGAAAATACTATTTCTTAGTTCTAATTCTTTTTTTTTTTAGATCCAACTGAAATATGAAATAGAAGAAATACGGAAATAGAAGAAATAGAAATTAGGATTTATTTTAGTTATATTAAAATATATATTATATATATAATATGTCATTTTTAATGTTCCTTGGAAGAGTGACAAACAGACCTGCATTCGATCTATTTCTTTATCTCCCCATGAACCGTATGTTTGTAACAATAGGGACAGAATTTTTTCAATTCCAATCGACTCGGCGTATTGTGTCGATTCTTTTGGGAAATATATCTGGAAATGCCCGTTGATTCTTTATTAACCCCGTTTCGGACACAACTGGTACATTCCAAAATAACCGTTACTCGGACATCTTTACTCTTGGCCATGAACCCCCTTTGGTTTTTGATTCGTTCAACTCTTCCATTTTTTCGATCTGAAGCGAATAAGAAAGGAACAAAGAAAAAATAGAAGTTGCTAACTCTAAATCGAATTATGAAAGATTTCGTTGCAATCACTAGAGTAATAGTAAATAATAAGGAATACAATTATTTCAAACTATATTTCTAATTGCAGTACAGTATCTTATTTAACTATTTTGTATGATACTGTTGCCCTAGGATCACATTTCCATTCCCGTTCTCACTCTATTATAATATAAATTTAAGCCGGAATTTTCACTGAGATTGAATAGACTTTAGTCTTTTTCAAAAAAAAAATAGCAATTAATTAGTTACAGCTATTTGATTTGATTGTATCTCTAATCCCCTTCCCGTATCAATAACTAAAATGAAAAAAAGGGGAATGTCAACGCATCGGGGAATAAACGATTGATCTCTATTAATAAACCTGCTAAAGATGCGAACCATAGAGTACTTAGTACTGGTGCCACGGAAAGATATGTTTTTAGATCTCGCATTGAAAATCCTCCTTCTTTTTGTTTTTAACGTCTCATATGGGTATATATAAGTCTTTTATTATTTTATTATATGTTATACAATATGTTATATGACATGAGCCCCCCCAAAAAAAGAAGAAATGACAATAAAAATTGTGTATATCAATGGAAGAAATAACACTATGGAAAAGAAGACAGGGATTCTCTACAATGAAACTGTAGACCAATTGAAAGGGATGTAGCGCAGCTTGGTAGCGCGTTTGTTTTGGGTACAAAATGTCACGGGTTCAAATCCTGTCATCCCTACCTATTCTATTACTTTAGTTCTCCTATGAGCAGTAAGGAGGAATAAATTGAGATCAATTAAATTGGACATACATAATCTTTCTTTCATTTTTAGTTTAGAAACGCTATATTATATATATACATGCAAGGTGTATTGGGGTTCAAAAAATTGTGATAATGATAAGAAAGCGCTCTTAGTTCAGTTCGGTAGAACGTGGGTCTCCAAAACCCGATGTCGTAGGTTCAAATCCTACAGAGCGTGCGTGATTCCGTTCTTGTTAGGTCAAATTCCACTGAAATAAGGTCGCTAACTTCAACAGCAATCAGAATTTGACCTCCTGTGGATTAAGGAGGAGGTCACTAAAAAAAAAAAATGATTAATTAAATTAATCAAAGGTCCGACTGATCACCGCGCCGGTATTGTAAATATGCAGTTACGAATAATCCAGCCAAAGTAATCGGAATTAAACCTAATACGATTCCAAATAGAAAAACTTCAATCATTTAAATTTGTTTGGAAAGGGAAAAAATATAAGTAATATCTATCCCTCAATATTAATAAGAATTGCCCATAAATCTCAATGACTAATAAATGGCAATTGACACGGTAAGGAACTAGAGAATACATGGAATCCTAAAGAATCTTTTTCGAGATTGTTCATTCAATTTTTAAAAAATCAATTTATTTAAAATTTTAAATAAGTCGTATCTTGCTTAGACCAATAAATAAAGCGGAGGTTATAGTTGAAGCCGCTAGTAGAAAACCGAAATAACTAGTTATAGTAGGCATAAAGGAGCTAAATGAAATATGTTCTTTTTATACATATGGTTAAAAAGCACTTACCTAAGTTTAAATTTTTGAAAGAAAAGATATGAAGATAAGCACAAATACCAATTGAAAGAATGAAAGTTTTTAATTAGTGTTATAGTTATAGACAGCCTTAACAAGGATAGAATACAAAGATAGAATGACAGGGGTACAAAAAGAAATGGATTCATCATCTGTCGATCCCGTAATTTCGAATCAAGAGAGTTGTTGGGCAACTTCCTGAGTAAACAAATATAAAAATACTAATAACTGTCTTGTGTAACTTCATTGAAAAACGAAACTCTCTTTGAATCATTATGGAATAAAATTCGAAAATAATTAATAATTTTATTTTTTCGTTTTCTATTTTAGTTAGAACATAATATCGTTGAGTTTAATTTTAACTCATTAGATTCCCTAGTAGGTTCAGTCACCTAATATCTCTCACAATCAGATCACTCGAAAAAATAAAATCCTTAATTTGTTTAGTCCAACTAGATTCTAAGACTAGTAATTTCTATTATTTTATTTTTTTTAGATTCTCCATTTAGTCTTTCTATATTATAAAGACCATCCTTGTATTTAGGTCAAGAAAGAACCTTTAGATCTAATACAATACAACAATGCGCATATCCCTAATATTGAAATATTGATTAGTACACTTATTTTCTTCGTTTTTTTCTTTCTTTCGTCGAATACTATCGACCACTCTTACCTTTACCGGACCGCTAAGCAATTATTTCAAATAAACAAAAAAAGAGTCCAAACAAACCTCTTCTCTAATCACGCATACAATTAAATTTATAGATTTACCATATAATTGAATTGTGTGAATATTAGAATCTCCTTCATGAATTATTAGAAACCAACTGGTCACATTTTACCTGATCTTCAATTTAGATTCCGAAGCTAATCCAATAATGAAGAAAACTAGGAATCCAAGGAATTTTCTAATGGCGTACGGTTCGCCATTGACAAAATTGACAAAAAAGGAAGAAAAAAATTCTTTAGTACTTCATTTTGATACTGATTGAAATTGCATTGCTGTGTCAGAAGAAGGATAGCTATACTGATTTGGTA